ACACATAAAAATGACATTCCCATAAATTGACAAGGTAATATTTCCATTTATTCATCAGAAGAGGCGTATCTTTTGAAGCCAGAATTGATTTTCCTTGATATCTAACATAATGAATGAAAGGATCCTTCAGGAAACATAGGATGCCCGGAAAATCATTAGCAAAGACTTCGACAAGATGTTTTATTATTTTTCTATGTAAATAAATTCGCTCAAAAAGGACTCCAGAAGATGTTAATCGTAAATGAGAAGATTGTTTACGGAGAAAAAGGAAGACAGATTCGTATTCACATATATGAGAATTATATAAGAATAACAATAATCTTGAATGACTTTTTGAAAAAAAAGAAATAGCTTTATTTGGAATAATAACAATATTCCAATTAGAATACTCATGAAGAAAGAACCGCAATAAATGCAAAGAGGAGACATCTTTCACCCGGTAGCGAAGGGTTTGAATCAAGATTTCCAGATGGATGGGGTAGGGTATTAGTACATCTGCCACATAATTTAAATGTGGGAATTTGTCCTCTAAAAAAGGAAATATTGAATGAATGGATCGAAAATTGTAAGATCTTACGATTTGTGCCCCTTCTAAGGAATATATTAATCGTAAAGAAAATGGAATTTCCGCAATGACTGCAAATCCTTCTGATATAATTTGAGAATACAAATTCTTGTTGTATCCTAAAAATGGATTTTGGTTAGAATCATTAGTGGAAATCAGCAAATGATTCTGTTGATACATTCGCGTAATTAAACGTTTTACAATCAGTAAACTAGATTTATTATCATAAGCTACATTTTCCAACAAAATAGATCTATTTAAACCATGATCATGAACAAGTGCATAAATATACTCCCGAAAGATAAGTGGGTATAGGAAGTTATGTTGCCTAAATCTATCTAGTTCTAAATACCCTTTTAATTCCTCCATTTATTTAAAATTAGATTGAAACCCGGGATAGGAGATTTGATTTCTTGGGTTATTAAATGACACATAGTACGATACAGTCAAAACAGGATATTATAGTAAGAAAAGACTAGATAGATACCCCGGAAACAGATAAGACTTATCAACGGACTCTTTATCCTTTCTTTTTCCATCTAATTAAAATCTAATTAAATCGGTTTATGTTCATTATAGGATAACAAGATGGTTAGAAATCCTTTATTTTTTCAACCCAATCGCTCTTTTGATTTTGGAAAAAAAAAAGATTTTTATCAATATACTGCTTTTCTACACATTCATCCCCACACTCTAATGGAGAATATCTACTAATAATTAGGATTAAAAAAAAATCGATAATCTACTTATGGTAAAAACATTTCCCGTATCAAGCACTAATATATTTTTAACGTTTAATTAAATCGGGTAATTATTCAAATTAAGAACAGAAACTCGTTGCTTTTTTTTGTTTCCCTAGAATTGGAGCCAAAGGACTCTATCCATTTATTCACTTAATCCAACTTTAATATTTTTTTATTATTTTTTTTTTCCGCGTCAAGAATTCAAACAAGATTTTGTATCGATCCGATAAGATACGAATAAAATATTCTCAAAATTCTCCATTAATAATTAATACGACATGCTGCTTTTTCCATTCCTTCCTTTCAGGATCAGTCGCGGTCTTACAAAGCTCTACCGATGGTATCGACGAATCCGTTACTTCATACAAATGTGTAAAAAATGCTAGTCGCACTTAAAAGCCGAGTACTCTACCGTTGAGTTAGCAACCCGAATCAAAATGTATAGATCCAATCGGAATCAAAAAAGAGATTTAATTACACAACGCAATCAAAATATTCAAATAGAAAAAATATTTCTAAATGATTCTGAACATAAAAATGAGCATATCAGATGCAAATACAATGACGTCTAAAATAAGAAGATAGATTAAGATAAAAATCTAAATAAAATGTAAATTGATCGACTACCAAAGATTTTGTTCGTATGTTATACATTATTATCTTATCCATTTTTTTTATTAAAAAAAAAAAGAAAGACTTCTTGTATCCCAGCAAATCCAATGAACCCATCGTTTGAATAAAGTAAAAAAAAAAACCAAGTCTATAGAACAGAGAAATAGATACATTTATTCACGATCGGATTATATTTGTTTGATATACTGTTGTCAATATGAATGTTGAGAAAAGAACATAATGTAGAAAACCATAAATTAAAATACAAAATTATTCAATATTTTCTTATTAAATTCAATAAAATATTGAATTACTATAACTATAATAAAAATAAAAAAAAAGAAAGTGAAAGTTTCAACGAAAACCAACCATTATTGAATTAGCAATAATAATAATGTAAAATTTTCTATTTATAGACCCAACTACTTCATTTATTCACTTTCTTTTTTTTCTATTTATCTGTCTTATATGAATTTATCTTACTAAAATAAAAAAAGAAGATGTTGTCATTATAGACGACAACATCTTTTGGTAGTAATAATAAATGGGTAGGAATAGAACAAAAGAGGGGGAGTAATATAGAAAAGTTTATACAAAGTTATATACAAGTCATCCCCCTCCCCCCTTTTTTTTTTATTTCATTAATTTAATTTCATCTGTTGATTAAAGGAAAGTTCCATAAAAACTCCCGCCTTCTTTGAAATATCATGAACAGTTCCCGTAGGTTGAGCGCCCTTTTCAAGGAAATATAGAATAGCGGGAACATTTAAATAAGTTTGATTCTTTATCGGATCATAAAAACCCACTCTCCGAAGATCTCTTCCTTCTCTTCGGGATCGAACATCAATTGCAACGATTCGATAAACCACCCATTGGGATAGATGTAGATGAATAATACTCCCCCCCTAGAAACGTATAAGAAGTTTTCGCCTCGTACGGCTCAAGAAAATTCGAAATTATGTCTATGTATAGAATCTTTAATTAATATTAATTAGATCCATAAAATCATCAAATCAATTAAACTATGATTTAAGTACTTTTCCTTATTCTTATTATTTTATTGTCCGAAAAAGGAAAAAAATCATTCGTATTCACATCCTCATAACTCAAGTTGGATAATTTTCAAATAACCCAAAAGAAAACCTTTAGGCATTTCGTTTATTGAGCGGTCTCTAACCACGCATTTTTTGTCTGTCTCCTTTAGAATTTTTTTGATTCTTCATTATGATCTATTTATTGAGACAACTGAAAACGGTATTTACTTGTTCCAGAATTCTTTATCGTTTCCTTGAATCGTTGGGTTTAGACATGACTTCGGTGATCTTTAATCATTTCAAAAAATGGGAGCAACATACCATTTTTGTAATTTCTTTCTATCAAAGAATCATACAAATGGTTGATTCCCGCGTGATACACTTTTGATCGAAACAGTTTTACCAATTCCAAGCAATTTTCCTTATGAATTTGAAACTTGCTAGAATTGGATCCTTTCGATTTCTATATCTAAAATATACTTACGAAGTTGTTTCAACTTATTAATTAACACTAACCCTAGATCCGTGCCCCTAAAAAATGAATCAATACTTTTTACTCGAGCTCCATTATGATCATGTACTATTTACACCACAACCCCCCAAAAATGAGGTTTTTCTAGTGGAACAGAACAAACGATGTCGAGCCAGAAGCACCCTCATTCCTATCATTCCTATATAATGAATATAAAAAAATGGCGGATGTCAGAATCCACAACCGACCATATCCTTCAAGTCGCACGTTGCTTTCTACCACATCGTTTTAAACGAAGTTTTACCATAACATTCTTCTAGTAGGTTGCTGTAACCAGTATGTAATTGATTCAATTATGGAATCATGAATAATCATTGGTTCTATCGGTACATAGTAATCTATACTTTTATGAATAGGTAGTTTATGAAGAAGTCTCAGCAAGAATTCAATTTAACTCCATAGATTTTGATATTAGAATTTGAAATTCTAATATCAAAATTCGAAATAATAAATAACACAAATAAGTTCTTTTTTTTTTTTAATCTGCATCTTGAATCTTCAAGTGACTTGAAAAAATAGATTCATCAATTTAACACTTCTTCAAGTACCAAGGACTCGTAAGACATTATTCAAAAGATTAAATTGATTGAAAGATTTACTATTTCAATATCATTACATTATTTGAATAAAGTTTTATAGTAAAAGTAAAAACCGTATTCTCATAATAAGAGAGAAATTCATATTCTGATTAAAACATCAATCATTTCAAACAAATAGATAGAGATAGATCAAAAAAAATTAAATTTGTTTTTTTTTTTCATTAGTTTAATTAATTTATAATTTAATGGGGTGGAGAATAAAGACTGATTTAAGGGAGTATTGGGGTTGTTATTATTTTTGATAAATCATAATCGAAAGAAAAGAATAGGAGATTCCCATATCTATCAGATCTAAACAAATGTTTTTGAAAGTAATTATATATATATATATATTCTATGTTAAATATTTTTCATTTAGGGATCACAAATCTCTTTTCGCAAAAATGAATTGAAATAAATAAAGTTTTCAATGAAATAGAACGATAACAAGACATACATATAAGCATTTCCTCATTTTCTGCGTAGTTTATTTGACTTGAAAAAATTCAATAATCTTTTTGCAACCTTTACCTAAGGTAAAGTGAATAAGATAATACACTTTGTCTCAATTGTTACATAGATTTACAATTATTCATTAGAGAAAACATAAAAAAGAATCCTAATCCTATAGATTATTGATTGAAGTTAATTAGTACCCCAATATCAAAAACACACCCCTGTTTATAAATTTTAAAATGGAAAATCAGACTGCTTAGAATGCAGCATTTAAAATTCCAATGGATATCGTAAGTAAGGCTTTCTTTTTCTTTTTTATGACTAACTAACTTCAATATGAGAGGGATAGGCATACAATGAAAAGCCCATCCCCGGATTTTGCTTTTTTAAGTAAAACTCTTTTCTCTTCTTTTGATCTATGCTCCCATCTTACCTGGATACAAATCGATTCAATTCTATTTGTGTGTTATTTGGTGTTATTTGAATACGATTCCATTTTTGAAAAAGATATAATTCAGATAAGAATCAATCATTATAAGAATAATAAGAAAAAAGAATCATATTCTATATAATATTATTTATATTATTTATTATTTGATTATAGTCTTAATAAAAAAATTTGATTATAGTCTTAATAAAAAAACAGAAAGTTGTTTAAAATAAAACAAAAAAAAGACAATCTTTTCTTATGATAGAAGATATGTATTCTAATACAATATATATAATCTGATATGATATATATAATAGGTATGTTCTGGGACGGAAGGATTCGAACCTCCGAATACCGGGACCAAAACCCGTTGCCTTACCACTTAGCCACGCCCCATTTTATATTTATATTCGACATTAATAAACACTAATATTGTTATTAGTTGTTCGTCAATTATAGTCCAAATATCTATAGAATAGATTGGTACTAGGATTTTGATACATTTAGATATCAAATTAAACGAAATTTATTGATCATTACATATAATTCAATTAAGATATTGTATGAAAGTATGATTTCTTCTATTCTCTTTTCATTTGAGAATTGAAGTATTTTTGATTGAGTTAGTTCAAATCAAAGAAAAGTTTTTTGGTCTACCTTCTTTTTATTTTTTAATTTTGAGTTTTTACTCATTTTTTTCTATAACTTAAACTAAACAAAAATAACATTATATTATCAATTATTAATAACTCATATTAAGAACTCAATCAAAATAAAAATAAATACAATTATCTTCAAGAACAAAACAAAGAACAAAATGTTTGTTATGCTTAATATCTTTAGTTTGATCTGTATCTGGCTTAATTCTGCTCTTTCTTCAAATAGTTTTTTCTTCGCCAAATTGCCCGAGGCCTACGCTTTTTTGAATCCAATCGTAGATATTATGCCAGTAATACCTCTGCTATTTTTTCTCTTAGCTTTTGTTTGGCAAGCTGCTGTAAGTTTTCGATGAGATCTTGAATACTGTCCTAGAAAAATTCATGATTTGTTCTAAAAAAGATTCTAACAATTGATATGATAAGATCAGATAGGTTTTATAGTATTAAACTTCGATTCAAATATGGAAATTCTTGTATCGCCACAAAAAGTCTGGGGATCACCTCATTTCCGCATTCGGACCTTTTTTACATTGAAAGAACTTATTAGAGTCCCCCACAATTAGATATTAGATATTGTGGGTATGAAAAAAATGGGTAATGAAAGACTTGACTCATATTCCATTATAAATAAATTTCTGAAAATTATTCTCTATTTCTAGATTTAAGATTTATCAAAACCATTTCTTGGTGTCAAAATAAGATATATGTGGTATAAAAATGGAGAATCTATTCTCTTTTTTTTTCCAAAAAAAAAAATGATCTTGGAGATTGTGTCATGCTTACTCTCAAACTATTTGTTTACACAGTAGTGGTATTCTTTGTTTCTCTCTTTATCTTCGGATTCCTATCTAATGATCCAGGACGTAATCCTGGACGTGACGAATAAAAAAGAAAGTTTTTATTTTCCTTGATCGATTTTTAAATGTTCTTAGGATTTTATCTATTCCACATCTTTAACTATTAAATAAAAAAAAAAGACTCGTCGAAATTGAAAGATAAACAAAAAAAAATACCAAGTCATTGACAAAAGCGGAAAGAGAGGGATTCGAACCCTCGGTACGAAAAACCCGTACAACGGATTAGCAATCCGACGCTTTAGTCCACTCAGCCATCTCCCCCATCTGAAAAGGATAATTACTATTTTACATTACACAAAAAGTAAGGTTTGAAAAAAGGGTCTTTCTTTTATACCTCTTCTTTTATTATATTTATATTATTTTTATTCTATTATTAGTTTATTATATAGATATATAATATATAATTATCTAGATATAATTATCTAGACATATCAAAATATAAAAAATATAGAAAAAAGTTATTCCATTGATATAAAATAAAGTAAGAAGGGCTCGAAAGAAATATCTCCAATCCACTATTCCAATGAATATAAATGAATATAAATGAATATTAAATTAATATATATATATTAAATTAATATATATATATATAATTACCTATATAATTATAAATACCTAAATATAATTATATATTTTATAAGTAAAAAATAAAATATATAGTAGTAATTTATATAAAGAAATATATAAATAATATAAAAAGTACCTCTTTGATTTCGTCTGCAAGAGCTTTTTAAAATCCCACGGCCTGGCCAGGTCAGTACCTCGCCGGGCCTTTTTTTTTGTTCCAATGACTATTATTTGAAACAAAAATGCTTGTTATGGAATAAAAAAAAAAAGAAACAATGGAACCATATATTCTTGCACAATTTTATGTTTTGGAGTACGTATTTTTATCGAGCCGTATCTGTCAATGTCAAAGCACCGCCATCAAAATAAAAAAAAACGTGTTATTTAGTTATTTAAATGAATTGAATCCTTTTTCCCTAATTTCATAGGTCCTTAAACAAAGCACGTCATTCTTTTCTGATCCTATC